TCTTATTATTCCAACCCCCTGAGTGGTCTGAGGATTTACAGGAATGGAAGAGAGAAAAGCATGTTAAATGTACCTATAACGGTGTTCAATTATCAGAAAAAGAATTTCCCGAAAATTGGTTAACAGAAGGTATTCAGATAAAAATACTATTTCCCTTCTGTTTGAAACCTTGGTACAGATCTAAGCCTAAGTTGCGGCCCTCTTATAGAGGTCTAAAGAAAGAGCAAAAAAAAGATAATTTTTGTTTTTTAACGGCTGGTGGAATGGAAACTGACCTTCCTTTTGGTTCTCCCCGAAAAAAACCTTCCTTTTTTGAGCCCATTTTTAAGGATTTTCTAGTTCTAAGAGTTTTAATAAGAAGAACAAAAAATTTTCTACAAGGCTCAAAAGAAACAAAAAGGGGGTTTATCAAAAACGTTTTATTTCTGTTTCTAAAAAGAATAAAAAAAGAGCTCTCAAAAGTAAATACAACTCTATTATTTAGATTGAAAGAAGTATATGAATCCGGTGAAACTAACCAAGAAAAAGGTTCTATAATCAGCAATCAGACAATTCATGACTCGTTTAATAAAATTAGATCTACAGATTGGACAAATTATTCACTGAGAGAAAAAAAAATTAAAAATCTAACTGATAGAACAAGCACAATCAGAAAGAAAATAAAGAGTATTACAAAAGAAAAAAAAAAAGGAACTCCAGGAATAAATAGTAGTCCTAATAAAACAAGTTATAATGTAGAATGGCCAAAAGATATTTGGCAAATATTAGAAAGAAGAAATACTCGATTAATCTGTAAATTACAGGTTTTTCTAAAAATTTTCATTGAAAAAATATACATAGATATCTTTCTATATATCATTAATATTGCCAGAATGTATACACAACTTGTTCTTGAATCAACAAAAAAAATTATTCAAAAACAAAAATATAAATACATTTACAATAATGAAACAAACCAAGAAACAATTAATAAAACAAATCAAAATACAATTCACTTTATTTCGACTATAAAAAAGTCACTTTCGAATATTAGGAATAGTAAGAAAAATTCACATCTTTTTTTTGACTTATCCTCCTTGTCGCAAGCATATGTATTTTACAAATTATCACAAACCCGAGTTATTAATTTGTATAAGTTAAGATCTGTTCTTGAATATCATGGAACATCTTTTTTTCTTAAGACTGCAATAAAGGATTCTTTTGGAACACAAGGAATATTTCATTCCGAATTAGGGCATACGAAATTTCCAAGTTCTGGAACGAATCAATGGAAAAACTGGTTAAGAGGTCATTATCAATACAATTTATCTCAGATTAGATGGTCTGGATTAATACCACAAAAATGGCGAAATACAATCAATCAACGCCGTATAACTCAAAAAAAAGATTTAACAAAATGGGATTCAAAAGACCTATTACTTCATTACAAAAAACAAAACGATTTTGAAGTATATTCATTACCAAACCCAAATAAAAAAGATAATTTTAAAAAATACTATAGATATGACCTTTTATCATATAAATCTATTAATTATGAAAGGAAGACAGACTCATATATTATTTATGGATCACCATTGCAAGTAAATAACAACCAAAGAATTTCTTATAATTACACCACACATAAACAAAAATTCTTTGATATACTAGAGGATATTCCTATCAATAATTATCTAGGAAAGGGTGATATTATGTATATAGAAAAAAATCCAGATAGAAAATATTTTGATTGGAAAATTCTCAACTTTTTTCTAAGAGAAAAAGTTGATATTGAGACCTGGATCAAAATGGATCCCAACAGTAATAAAAAAACTAAGATTGGAAGTAAGAATTACCAAAAAATTGATAAAATTCATAAGAACGATCTTTTTTATCTTACGCTTTATCAAGATTTAGAAAAAAATCCGCTCAATCAGAAAAAACACTTTTTTGATTGGATGGAAATGAATGAAGAAATACTAAATCGCCACATATCGAATCTGGAACTTTGGTTCTTCCCAGAATTTGTGCTACTTTATAATGTATACAAAAAAAAACCGTGGATTATACCAAGCAAATTACTTCTTTTAAATTTGAATATAAATGAAAATGTTAGTGACAATAAAAACATCAATGGAAAACAAAAATGGAATTTTTTTAGACTATCAAATGAAAAAAAATATTTTGAATTAAAGAATCGAAATCAAGAAGAAAAAGAACCCGCAGACCGAAGAGATCTTGGATCAGATGCACAAAACCAAGGAAATTGCGGATCCGTTCTCTCAAATCAACAAAAAGATATTGAAGAAGATTATGCGAAATTGGTCCTGAAAAAGGGCAAAACGAAAAAACAATACAAGAACAAAAGTAACATAAAAGTAGAACTAAATGTCTTACTGAAACGGCATTTTCTTTTTCAATTGAGATACGACGATGGTTTAAAGCAAAGAATGATCAATAATATCAAGATAAGTCATTTCTTGCTTGGACTGAAAAATCCAAGAAATCTTACTATATCGTCTAT